TTGTACACAACATGGGAGAAACCTATCTTCTATTTATAATAATTGAAGAAAAGGTTCCATCATATATAGTGAATTGATACTCCCGATTCCCACAAAATCATCTCTTTCGTTCAATAGTTACTCGTTATTAGTTAATAATCCTAGTGATTGGATCTATATGCGTATTCCGATAGGAAATGAAATAGTAAAATGATTTTTCGTCGAATGACTATTCATTTATTGTATTTTCAAATAGGGGGCAGGAAGGATCTATGGGAAAATGGTGGTTCAATTCAATGTTGTCTAACGAGGAGTTAGAACACAGGTGTGGGCTAGGTAAATCAATGGACAGTCTTGGTCGTCCTGTTGGAAATACCAGTGGAAGTGAAGATCCCATTCTAAATGATACGAATAAAAACAATCATAATCATGGTTGGCGCGAAAGTAATAGTTGCAGTAATGTTGATCATTTTTTCGGTGTCAGGGACATTTGGAGTTTCATCTCTGATGACACTTTTTTAGTTAGGGATAGTACTGGTAACAGTTATTCCGTATATTTTGATATTGAAAATCGGGTTTTTGAGATTGACAATGATAGTTCTTTTCTGAGTGAACTAGAAACTGCTTTTTCTAGTTATCTGAATAGCGGGTCTAAGAGTGACAATCGCTACTATGATCATTATATGTATGATACTACGTATAGTTGGAATAATCACATTAATAGTTGCATTGATAGTTATCTTCGTTCTGAAATCAGTATTGATAAGTACATTTCGAGTGGTAGCGACAATCACATTTACAGTTATATTTATAGTTACATTTGTAGTGGTGAAAGTGTAAGTGATAGTGACAGGGGGAGTTCTAGTATAAGAACTGGCGGTAATGGCAGTGATTTCAATATAAGAGGAAGATCTAATGATTTCGATGGAAATAAAAAATACAGACATTTATGGGTTCAATGCGAAAATTGTTATGGATTAAATTATAAGAAATTTTTTAGGTCAAAAATGAATATTTGTGAACAATGTGGATATCATTTGAAAATGGGTAGTTCAGATAGAATCGAACTTTCGGTTGATTCGGGCACTTGGGATCCTATGGACGAAGACATGGTCTCTATTGACCCCATTGAATTTCACTCGGAAGAGGAACCTTATAGAGATCGTATCAATTCGTATCAAAGAAAGACAGGTTTAACTGAGGCTGTTCAAACAGGCATAGGTCAACTAAATGGGATTCCCATAGCCATTGGGGTTATGGATTTTCAGTTCATGGGGGGTAGTATGGGATCCGTAGTAGGCGAGAAAATTACCCGGTTGATCGAATATGCTGCTAATAGATCTCTACCTGTTATTATGGTGTGTGCTTCTGGAGGAGCACGCATGCAAGAAGGAAGTTTGAGTTTGATGCAAATGGCTAAAATATCTTCCGCTTTATATGATTATCAATTCAATAAAAAATTATTCTATGTATCAATCCTTACATCTCCTACAACCGGCGGAGTAACGGCCAGTTTTGGTATGTTGGGAGATATTATTATTGCTGAACCCAATGCCTACATTGCATTTGCGGGGAAAAGAGTAATTGAACAAACATTGAATAAGACAGTACCTGACGGTTCACAAGCAGCTGAGTATTTATTCCATAAGGGCTTATTTGATCCAATCGTACCACGTAATCCTTTAAAAGGTGTTCTGAGTGAATTATTTCAGCTACACGGTTTCTTTCCCTTGAATCAAAATTCAAGTAGAGCGCTAGGCTCAGTTATTTGTAGCGAACTTTAGTTCATCGGAATCAAAGTCAAAATAAGAAGAGTGGAGTTTTCTTTGGTAACATAAGTTCTATAGGAAGTTTCGGATAATTACTTTTTTTGATGCAGATTTTTTATCCTACCCCTATTCATGATTAGTAATCAGGAACCCCCTATCAGGAGGAAAAGAGTGAATTCTTCCTTCCGCGGAATGGAATTGGGAAAAAAAATCAAAAGAATTTCATGTTCCCTTCTTTCATATTAATATATATCGTATTAATATATATAGAATAATTCAAATCTATAAGGGAAGTGTTGCATATTTTTATATCTCCCGAGGACCTACACTTTTGACTATGAATTCCTGTTGGATCGGATTCTAACAAATCCTTAGGAAACTCGTAAGAAACTCTTTATTAGAAGATAAGGGCGGTAGAACAAGAATAATAAAGCGGATTATCATCCATCTATTTCTTGTAGAAAGGTGAATAGATATAGAAAGGTGAATAGATACACTTATTTAGCTCTACATTCCTTGCACTTATTATATACTTAATAATACTTATAATAGATATACTTATCATAAGATAAGATATCTTTATAACAGGTACAAATATTAAATCGAGGCACCCATTCTATGACAGATTTCAATTTACCCTCTATTTTTGTGCCTTTAGTGGGCTTAGTGTTTCCAGCAATTGCAATGGCTTCTTTATCTCTTCATGTTCAAAAAAACAAGATTGTTTAGACCTGATAGGACAAAATTTCATCAATTTATTTCAACACTTGGACTTGGATCATAATAGGGATATCCATTTAGTGGAATATGATACGACATGTGGCTCCCTCCGGGCACAAATAAAAAAGTGATTATACATGCGGATACATTATATATGGATAAATGCATGTATATGGGGGGATAGCTGTTTTAAAATGGATCAGAGCGGATATCTGAAATAGAAAGTTAACGTATCTATATTATGTAGATATACATAGTGGTGGTATTATACGAAGGGGATGTTATTATTTTATATCTAACCAATTCGATGAATTACTCCTAATAGTTCGCGTCATAATAGTGCTAGTTGATGAGAGTTACTTCGGGAGCAAAATAAAAAAAGTAAAATCAAATTCATTTGGCTTATTCTCTTCTCTCAATTCCAATAGGATGCAACTGGATCTAGTATGAACTATCGATCAGAACGTATATGGATAGAACTTATAACGGGGTCTCGAAAAACAAGTAATTTCTGCTGGGCCTGTATCCTTTTTTTAGGTTCACTAGGATTCTTATTGGTTGGAACTTCCAGTTATCTTGGTAGGAATCTGATATCTTTATTCCCGTCTCAGCAAATCATTTTTTTTCCCCAAGGAATCGTGATGTCTTTCTATGGGATCGCAGGTCTGTTCATTAGTTCCTATTTGTGGTGCACAATTTCGTGGAATGTAGGTAGCGGTTATGATCGATTCGATAGAAAAGAAGGAATAGTGTGTATTTTTCGTTGGGGATTTCCTGGAATAAATCGTCGCATCTTCCTTCGATTCCTTATGAGAGAGATTCAATCGATCAGAATGGAAGTTAAAGAGGGTCTTTATCCTCGACGTGTCCTTTATATGGAAATCAGAGGCCAGGGCGCCATTCCCTTGACCCGTACTGACGAAAATTTTACTCCACGAGAAATTGAACAAAAAGCTGCTGAATTGGCCTATTTCTTGCGCGTGCCAATTGAAGTATTTTGAAATGAAGGGAATGAATGCTTTCTCAGCATGAGGGAAGGGACCCGGGAACCCCCTTTTAAATATAACTGAAGCTTCTTCGGAACGTTCATTCGAGCAAAACATGTTAGATTCTATTTCCCCCGTTCCGTTGGTAATCCTTCTGTGGCCCATAGAATAAAGCAGGCGGACGTATACGGAACAACCATAATAAGAAGCAATTTTGATCGACCAAAACTCCTTTTTCTGCATATAGAACTCAATTCTACTAGTAACAAGTCTAATAAGTATGTATTCATCACACATATCAGAGCATTTCGGAATACATAATTTCTCTTTTTAGGACCAATACTCCAATACTTTGGATTAATACATTAGATACAGATGTATCATATCTCGTTAATTATCTTTCTTTTGTCAATCGATGTTTCTTTTTTGATCCTTTCTTTAGCTCCTGGATAACCAAACGTTTAGATCTCTCATAACTATCCAATTTCTCTCTTGTTTTGTCACCTATTTCGGATTTCATCATTAATATTTTTCAGAAATATCCCCTCAATTATTCCTGGGTCGTGGGTAGCCGGTGAAAATTTCGAAAAAATAATTGAGGGGAGTTCTTTCGTCTCGAAATCAAAATAATATTCATTATTTCAAGCGGTTCTTTTGGGCATTCATCGAAAGAACAAATGAAGATAGAATTGGTTCGAATTTGACCAACTGAGATATCTGGGAAAAGTATTTGATTATTTCTTCATTCGAAACGGGCCCTTATTCTATTTCTATTTCTATATTCTTTCTAGATCCAAGGACTAAACAATTCAAAAAAAAAGGAATAGATCCATAGGTTCCATACCTTGTTATAGAACTCATGCTTCATAGAAATATCGGATCAGATAGAGTCGGCGAATGAAGCGGGTTCATTAACAATTCACAGATGAAAAGTGTCAAAAAAGAAAGCATTGACTCCCCTCCCGTATCTTGCATCTATAGTCTTTTTGCCCTGGTGGATCTCTCTCTCATTTAATAAAAGTCTGGAACCTTGGGTTACTAATTGGTGGAATACCGGACAATCCGAAACTTTTTTGAATGATATTCAAGAAAAGAACGTTCTAGAAAGATTCATAGAATTAGAACAACTATTCCTGTTGGATGAAATGATAAAAGAGTACCCGGAGACACAGATACAAAAGCTTCGTATAGGAATCCACAAAGAGACGATGCAATTGGTCAAAATGCACAACGAAGATCATATCCATATCATTTTGGATTTCTCGACAAATATAATCTGTTTTGCTATTCTAAGTGGTTATTCTATTCTGGGTAATGAAGAACTTGTCATTCTGAATTCTTGGGTTCAGGAATTCCTCTATAACTTAAGCGACACAATAAAGGCTTTTTCTATTCTTTTATTAACTGATTTATGTATCGGATTCCACTCACCCCGGGGGTGGGAACTAATGATTGGTTCGGTCTACAAAGATTTTGGATTTGCTCATAACGATCAAATTATATCTGGTCTTGTTTCCACTTTTCCAGTCATTCTAGATACAATTTTGAAATATTGGATCTTCCATTATTTAAATCGTGTATCTCCTTCACTTGTAGTGATTTATCATTCAATGAATGAATGAAGAACTCATTTGATCTGCTGATATCAATCAAATCGTGATGCTACTTCGTACATAAACAAACCGTTTTGAAGCTTACTCACTCTTTATACTTCTACCCGCCCAGGGGATTCCTACTATACTTCAGTACAATTATTCCAGTACAATGGCAGAATCATGGATAGGGAACTATGCTAGCTACCTACCTAATTTATTGTAGAAATTTCCGGGATCAATTATTGGACCATGCAAAATAGAAATACCTTTTCCTGGGTAAAGAAAGAGATGACTCGATTCATTTCTGTATTGATCATGATATATGTAATAACTCGGACATCTATTTCAAATGCATATCCTATTTTTGCGCAGCAGGGTTATGAAAATCCACGAGAAGCAACCGGGCGTATTGTATGTGCCAATTGCCATTTAGCTAATAAGCCCGTGGATATTGAGGTTCCACAAGCTGTGCTTCCTGATACTGTATTTGAAGCAGTTGTTAGAATCCCTTATGATATGCAACTGAAACAAGTTCTTGCTAATGGTAAAAAGGGGGCTTTGAATGTGGGGGCTGTCCTTATTTTACCCGAGGGATTCGAATTAGCTCCCCCCGATCGTATTTCTCCCGAGCTGAAAGAAAAGATGGGCAATCTGTCTTTTCAGAGCTATCGCCCCACTAAAAGAAATATTCTTGTAGTGGGTCCTGTTCCTGGTCAGAAATATAGTGAAATCGTCTTTCCCATTCTTTCTCCGGACCCTTCTACTAAGAAAGACGTTCACTTCTTAAAATATCCCATATACGTAGGCGGGAACAGGGGAAGGGGTCAGATTTATCCCGACGGGAGCAAGAGTAACAATACAGTCTATAATGCTACAGCAGCAGGTATAGTAAGCAGAATAGTACGTAAAGAAAAAGGGGGATATGAAATAAGCATAGCCGATGCATCGGATGGACACCAAGTGGTTGATATTATACCTCCAGGACCAGAACTTCTTGTTTCAGAGGGTGAATCCATCAAGCTTGATCAGCCATTAACGAGTAATCCCAATGTGGGTGGATTTGGTCAGGGAGATGCAGAAATAGTACTTCAAGATTCATTACGTGTTCAAGGTTTGTTGTTCTTCTTGGCATCTGTTATCCTAGCACAAATCTTTTTGGTTCTCAAAAAGAAACAGTTTGAGAAGGTTCAATTGTCCGAAATGAATTTCTAGATCCACGGATTCATCAAGTTGGTAAATAAGGGCCGAATTATTGTTGATCAATGCAATTATGTATGATCCAAAAAAATATGGAAAGCCCCTTGTCTTGCTTTGTTTATACTGCTTTTCTGCGAGATGCCGGGAATTGCTTGTATCCCATTCCTAGTAATAGTATGTATATTGCGAAGAAGACTACTTGACCCCCCCCCCTTTTTTTTTTTTTTTTCAATCCAAATTGGAGCGGTGTGACGCTTCTTATTGCCAGATTGTAAATGCCATGGAATGCATCAATAGTTTTTTCTATCTAATAGAATCGAATTCTAATAGACAATAGGCGGCATAACATTAAGTAGGAAGAGAATACGCGGCAAGGGATAAATGAAAGAATGATTCTGGGAGGGATTACTTGTCTTCCTAATTTTCGACACAAGAAAATTACTTTTCTTGTGTCGAAATAATAATGATTCTTGATCTTGTTCGTCAAAGATTACTGTTTTCTTTTCCAGGTCTATCGGAACCTCTTTCTTTAGATTCATAAGAAGTGGCGGACAAACAAAAAAGGGGGATGGCTTAGTAAACGAATAGAACTTCTTCAACGAACTTATAAAATTTCAAGTAAAAAAAAAAATAAAATTTTAAGATGAGATAATAAATAAGGATTTGGATATGTGCAAAAATCCAAGATTTTCCCCTTTCAACCGGAACAGTAAGAGTCTTTTTTTACTTGATGAAATTTTATTTTTATAGAATAGAGTAGAGTAAGGTTCAATTCAATTAGTATAGAAATGGTTTGCAGGATGTCTCATCTGTAGAAATCCTGTGTCATCCAAAAAATCAATTGATTCCTTCTTTCTTCTTGTTTCGGAAGGGGCCCTCATACTATGGCGGAACAGATACTATGAATCAATCAAGGGATTCCATTTTTCAAAAACATCATCAGAAACAAAGCATCCTTTTATCATTTCTATGAATCTAATATTATGATTATGTTGACTGGATGAATTTCCAACTTTTTTTATGTTATGGAATAGATCAAACAAAGCCTTACCCGAAGAGTAAGAACTCAATAGGACCTTACCCCTCTTTGTCTGATTCGGGGGGTAAGGTCCTATTGAGTTCTTACTTTTTCATGTCTACAATCCGGCTCATCCGATTACTATAGGGATGATCCCAATCCGGAATATGAGCCGTAAAAGAAAATACCTATTGAACCGATCACAGGAATACCAGTTACAGTACCTATAAGCCAAA